AGCCGCACCTACAAATGATATAAATACTACCGTTGCTTTAGCTTTACTCACGTCAGTAGCATATTTCTATGCGGGTCTTACCAAAAAAGGATTAGGTTATTTCGGTAAATACATTCAACCAACTCCAATCCTTTTACCCATTAATATCTTAGAGGATTTCACAAAACCCCTATCACTTAGTTTTCGACTTTTCGGAAATATATTAGCTGATGAATTAGTAGTTGTTGTTCTTGTTTCTTTAGTACCTTTAGTGGTTCCTATACCTGTCATGTTACTTGGATTATTTACAAGTGGTATTCAAGCTCTTATTTTTGCAACTTTAGCTGCGGCTTATATAGGCGAATCTATGGAGGGTCATCATTGACTAGTTTTCGAAATAGGCTTTTTTTAGCTTAATACTTACGCAATATATGCGCGTATCATGATAATCTGCTTAGGGAATATATATTTATATAATAAATATAGAAATAATAAATAAATTATTATATAAATATATATAATAAATATATATATAAATATATATAATAAATATAGAAATAAGATATATATACGATCTAGAGAGTTATAGTAAAAAAAAAGCTTAAGATCTTAGAGATATTAGGGAGTTGCAACAAACAGGGAAGTAAAAAAAAGGAAAGAGATCTAAAAGATCTTTTTCCTAAAATTCCAGTTCGGTCCATTTATACCCCCCCCCCAATGAATATTCTCTTTATATTGTTTTGTTGATTTAATTCGAATATTCAATATTATTAGCTATTAGTAATCATAATCTGAATAAGAATTTTTACGGCATTACTTATAGTATTACCACGGCGTGCTATTAAAAAAAAAAGATGTTATTGTTATATAGAATGATGCCCATTCAAGTTGATTTCATCCAATTCAACGATTGACCAAAAGAGAATTTTAATAAATAATAAATTACATTAACTTAGATCAATCAAATACTGATATTTCGATGCAATGATTCTATCTAACGAATTTGTACATGTAGATTGATTGTACCCATGTGGTCGAATAATAAAAGAAAAAAGAAAGATTTACAAAAAACAAAAGTTAAATTTCTAAAAAAAAAATGGATTGGTTACGGGAGGAGGAGCCGAACTAGATGTATGTAATCTAATTGCTATAAGACAACTCTTGTGAATGTCTCGAAGAATCATTCTAGAATCCGATTGAATGTAAGATATGAATAGTTGATTTACGTTATGGAAGAAACACATGTATATGTGATATTAGATATTTATTAGTTATATATGAACTAAAGATATATCTAATTAATATCTAATACTGTGAATTTAGATAAGGATCCCAATAAAAGCCCTTCCCTTTAGTTTGTAATTGGGAATTGAATATTAATTCAATATTAATTAAATGAATAAAGAGATGAAATCAAGGAAAAAAGCGAAAAATTCAAAGAGAATTGTTTGGAAAAAAGAAAGAAATGGAAGAACAAAAGTCATATGGATTCACAAAAATTATGTGAATAGAAACTAAAAAAAAGAAATATCGAAGTAGTTCTGATGATTCAATAATGTTATTACTTCAATTCAGAGTTCTTAGTTCCTTCGACTGTATAGATCTTAGCGATGGAATAATTAAGTCATAATTTCTTGTTTTATTGTATCATTAACTATTTACTTATTTTGGTGTGAGGAACTTATCATGAATCCACTGATTTCTGCCGCTTCCGTTATTGCTGCCGGGTTGGCCGTCGGTCTTGCTTCTATTGGACCTGGGGTTGGTCAAGGTACTGCTGCGGGCCAAGCTGTAGAAGGGATCGCGAGACAGCCCGAGGCGGAGGGAAAAATACGAGGTACTTTATTGCTTAGTCTGGCTTTTATGGAAGCTTTAACAATTTATGGACTAGTTGTAGCCTTAGCGCTTTTATTTGCGAATCCCTTTGTTTAATCCTATAACAATACGTATTTTTTCTTAGTTTATTTCCTTGGACTTACTGCTCTCGCTTTTTCGAATTATATTAAGATTTTACTCCTACAATTATTTATTTGTAGGGACAATAACCCATGGGAAGGACTGATTGGAGGATGAGGAATTAGCATACCGACTCGCCTTCTTCCTTCCCCTTCTTATTCCAATGTAAATGGAAAATCTTTTTTAGGAACTGTTACAACAAACGAGATACTTCGGAATTGACATAAGGCCTGGTACCTAATTCTAATAAAAATAAGTATCATTTTTTTTTCAATTGGAAATTTCCAATTGAAAAAATCCATTTATTTCTAAATCAATATATTTTGAACTCTATTTTAATTTTCTTTCTAAAAAGAGTTAAAATAGAAAATAGGAAATTGCAAAAGAAAATAAAGAAATCAAATAAAAATATAAAGAAAGATATATAAAAATAAAAAGAAATAGATAATTAGTCTATCGATATAGAAATAGAAGAGGAGATTTTATGAAAAATGTAACCGATTCTTTCCTTTCCTTGGGTTACTGGTCATCCGACGGGAGTTTCGGGTTTAATACCGATATTTTA